GAACCGATCTTACCTGGGATCGCAAATCCCAAGTTTGTCTATGAAGAGCAGATCTAATTATATTAGTGTCTAGAATTGATTTCTTCTGTGTAATACTAATCGATAGGGCCTCATTGGTAAGTGCTACAAGATCTCGTACATTGGAACCCATAGTTATGGACCCGAATCCATTAGTATGGAACATTTTCTTTTCCAAGTGAAATCCCCGAGTATAGGAAAGAGTGAAAAAGTGCTTTCGTTGTTGTGGAATAAGAAGCCTTCGTATCTTAATGCATGTATTTAATTTATTCGGAGCTATTAGAGCGGGATCCACTTTTTTGGGAATATGAGTCGAAGCAATAACAAGAATATCTCTAGTGGAACATCTTTCACAATCCCTGGAGAGATAGTTCACTAATAGACCGAGGGATAAGTAATTCGACTCATTCACGTTCAGATCATGAATGTTTGGAATCCATATTATGCAAGGAGACATTGCTTTTGCTAATTCGAATTGAAGGGTGATATAAAATCGGTCTATTTCAAGCATCATATCCATAGTTAGCGCATTCATCCTAGTTAGAAGCTCCAGCTCCGTATCAAGGTCACGGTCAATATCGTCACTCAGATCAATATCGTCACTATCATCAATAAGAAAACCCTTAGGCTTGTTATCCAGGAACTTGTTCAGAAATACTGTAATGAAAGGAACATAGGAGTTTTCCGCTAGGTATTTGACCAAATAGGATCGTCCAGTTCCTATAGAACCTATCAATAAAATAGCCCTAGGGGGGGATAGGGCTAAGCGGAGCGAAAAGGGTTTTCCATGAGATGGGAAATGAAAACTATTAGCCCCACACGAGATTTGTGAATAAGTGATTGTCTGATAATGAGCAAGGAATAGCCGTCTTTCTGCTAAACAGGACGTATTGAACTCATAATGCATTAGATACTTTTTATGAATGTCAACTAAGTATCGTAAGTAAATTGCTCCCGGTTGTTCAATCATTTGATAACCAGAGTCATTCTTTGATAAATGATCACTATGAGTCAGACTCAATAGAATTTGATCAATCCTTTTTTCTGTCGTTAAGGTGGAGAACTGAACCAAGAATTCTCTTTCGTTATCATCAATCGAATCGCTGTTCGCGACCAAGGATTCGATTTTATCATCAATCCAATCACCGTTCACGTTTTTTCTTTTTCTTATCAATGAATAGATCTCTTTACTTGTATGACTTAGATGTCTCGTATTTCTCGAAAAAGTGATTCGATTGATGGGATTTGGTATGATACTTATGAGATCGATGAGATTGATATTCAAATATTTCTTCTTAGAACGTATTGATTTGACCCCATAAGCGGGACCACTACCCCATAGCATGTTGCCGCCAGAAGCAGAACCCCGTATTTCTTCTAGAGAATCTCCTAATTGTTCCAGAGCAACTAGAAAGAGATTCTTTAACCAGAAAGAATTCAGTTCATACCTATCCAGAAGTTTTCGCAACTCAATCATGTATGATGGAATCATCAAAGATTTGACCTTTTCGAACTCTGTCTGTAACTCACTATAGGCTCGGGAAACAACGAGAAGATGTGTACGAACAAGATATCCAGCAACAAGAAGAAGGAAAAGGATTGAATAGAGCAACTCCCGAACATTTGGCGATCTCAGATGTGTCGATATCAATGGTGACTCATTATTTCGATGAACCATTTCTTCGGACAAAAGAAGATTATGTAAACACTTACTCGAAATATCACTTATCAGATTCCATTGTGGAAGACCCAATTTTTTCTGAAGAATTCGCCATGATATATCTGATCCATGCATAATATCCCGAAAAATGGATACAAATTTTTGACTGCTACTTAGTATCGGCAATAGGTCTGAAAAAGTATCTAAAAATCTCCAATTTAGATATTTGTAACCTGTCGAAGTAAGGAACCATGGCATATATGTTTTGAATAGATTCCATTTTGAGAGAGTTGAAAAAGCACTATCTCGTTGAAAGGTTCTATACATCTGCCCTTTCTCAACGCATTTCTTTAGACAAAGACTCCGTTTTTTCCTCTTTTCGGATGGTAAATATTTCTCAGAACATGGAGTGTGAATCAAACCCATGTTTGAATTGAAATTGAGATACTGATGCAAGTTCTTCCTTTCTGAATCAGATAGATTCATATCTGAAAGAGGTTGACAATAAGTTTTTTCAAAATTGACTATTTGTTCCTCTGTGAGAGGCGTTCCAGAAATGTCTGCGATCGAGTAAATAGCTCTACGAACGAATGGATCGGATCGAATTGGAAAATGGAAAGATTTGTACAAGTTATACCTTTCGTCACCACTTTCTGAAAAATCGTTAGGTATGAATATGTTAGATACCTGTGACTCGATTGGTGAAATAGTATCTCTCCCCCAAAAAGCATGTTTTTTTTTACCGGCGTACAAAGAAAATATTTTGTTGCGAATGAACAAGATATTGAGGAATTGTCCATACGTAAAATCATAATTATTGAT